GCTAGCGTAGCTTAATACAAAGCATAACACTGAAGATGTTAAGATGGGTCCTAAGAAACTCCGCATGCACAAAGGCATGGTCCCGACCTTACTATCAGCTCTAGCCCAACTTACACATGCAAGTCTCCGCAGCCCCGTGAATATGCCCTCAATCCCCCGCCCGGGGACGAGGAGCGGGCATCAGGCACAAACCTTAGCCCAAGACGCCTAGCCAAGCCACACCCCCAAGGGAATTCAGCAGTGATAAACATTAAGCCATGAGTGAAAGCTTGACTTAGTCAGGGCTAAAAGGGCCGGTAAAACTCGTGCCAGCCACCGCGGTTAAACGAGAGGCCCTAGTTGATATTATTACGGCGTAAAGGGTGGTTAAGGAAAGCACAACAATAAAGCCGAATGGCCCTCTGGCCGTCATACGCTTCCAGGTGTCCGAAGTCCAACTCACGAAAGTAGCTTTAATATAGCCCACCTGACCCCACGAAAGCTGAGAAACAAACTGGGATTAGATACCCCACTATGCTCAGCCATAAACCTAGACATCCAACTACAATTAAACGTCCGCCCGGGTACTACGAGCATCAGCTTGAAACCCAAAGGACCTGACGGTGCCTTAGACCCCCCTAGAGGAGCCTGTTCTAGAACCGATAACCCCCGTTAAACCTCACCACTTCTAGCCACCCCAGCCTATATACCGCCGTCGTCAGCTTACCCTGTGAAGGCAACAAAAGTAAGCAAAATGGGCACAACCCAGAACGTCAGGTCGAGGTGTAGCGTACGAAGCGGAAAGAAATGGGCTACATTTTCTATATGTAGAACACTACGAATAATGCAACATGAAATAGTGCTTGAAGGAGGATTTAGTAGTAAAAAGGAAGCAGAGTGTCCTTTTGAACCCGGCTCTGAGGCGCGTACACACCGCCCGTCACTCTCCCCTGTCAAAACGCAACAAAGATATATAACGCTAAAGCACTGACAAGGGGAGGCAAGTCGTAACATGGTAAGTGTACCGGAAGGTGCACTTGGATTAAACTCAGGACGTGGCTGAGCAAGTTAAGCACCTCACTTACACCGAGAAGACATCCATGCAAATTGGATCGCCCTGAGCTAAACAGCTAGCTTAACCACCAATATAATTCAACAATGTTCATAACAAGACATAACCCCACACCAAAAACTAAACCATTTTTTTACCTGAGTATGGGAGACAGAAAAGGTCCTACCCCAAAGCAATAGAAAAAGTACCGCAAGGGAAAGCTGAAAGAGAAGTGAAATAACCCATATAAGCACTAAAAAACAAAGACTAAACCTTGTACCTTTTGCATCATGATTTAGCCAGTACCCTCAAGCAAAGAGTCCTTTAGTTTGACACCCCGAAACCAGGTGAGCTACCCCGAGACAGCCTATATAATCTAGGGCTAACCCGTCTCTGTGGCAAAAGAGTGGGAAGAGCTCCGGGTAGAAGTGACAGACCTACCGAACCTGGTGATAGCTGGTTGCCTAAGAAATGGATAGAAGTTCAGCCCCGCACGCCCCAGACCAAAAATTTCCTACCTTAAGGTATTTAAGGGTAATATGCGGGAGTTAGTCAGAGGGGGTACAGCCCCTCTAACAAAGGATACAACCTTCACAGGAGGATAAAGATCACAATATACAAAACCTACCGTTCTAGTGGGCCTAAAAGCAGCCATCTAAGCAGAAAGCGTTAAAGCTCAGACAGAGAAAAGTTTATTATACCGATAAATAATCTTATTCCCCTAACTATATTAGGCTAACCCATGCCCACATGGAAGAAATTATGCTAAAATGAGTAACAAGAAGACCTGTTCTTCTCCTAACACAAGTGTAAGCCAGATCGGACAAACCGCTGGAAATTAACGAACCCAACCAAAGAGAGTGATGTGAACAATAAGAAAACCAAGAAAACCCCACAACTGAACATCGTTAACCCCACACTGGAGTGTTATTTAAAAGGAAAGACTAAAAGAAAGGGAAGGAACTCGGCAAACACAAGCCTCGCCTGTTTACCAAAAACATCGCCTCCTGCAACTAAACCAAGTATAGGAGGTCCAGCCTGCCCAGTGACTACGGGTTCAACGGCCGCGGTATTTTGACCGTGCAAAGGTAGCGCAATCACTTGTCTTTTAAATAGAGACCTGTATGAATGGCTAAACGAGGGCTTAGCTGTCTCCCCCTTCCAGTCAGTGAAATTGATCTATCCGTGCAGAAGCGGGTATAAATATACAAGACGAGAAGACCCTTTGGAGCTTAAGGTACAAAACTTAACCACGTAAAACGACTCAATAAAAAGCAAGAACTTAGTGGAAAGTAAGAATTTACCTTCGGTTGGGGCGACCACGGAGGAAAAACCAGCCTCCGAGTGGAACGGGCCAAACCCCTAGAGCCAAGAGAAACATCTCCAAGCCACAGAACATCTGACCATAAATGATCCGGCTATACAGCCGATCAACGAACCAAGTTACCCTAGGGATAACAGCGCAATCCTCTCCCAGAGTCCATATCGACGAGGGGGTTTACGACCTCGATGTTGGATCAGGACATCCTAATGGTGCAGCCGCTATTAAGGGTTCGTTTGTTCAACGATTAAAGTCCTACGTGATCTGAGTTCAGACCGGAGCAATCCAGGTCAGTTTCTATCTGTAATGCTACTTTTCCTAGTACGAAAGGATCGGAAAAGAGGGGCCCATACTTGAAGCACGCCCCACCCCTAATTAATGAAAACAAATAAATTAAATAAAGGGAGGGCTAAGACCCCTGCCAGCCAAAATAAGGACATACTGGGGTGGCAGAGCATGGTAAATTGCGAAAGGCCTAAGCCCTTTAAACCAGAGGTTCAAGTCCTCTTCCCAGTTTATGCTAAACACTCTAATAAACCACTTAGTTAACCCCCTAGCCTATATTGTGCCAGTATTACTAGCAGTAGCCTTCCTCACCCTAATTGAACGTAAAGTATTAGGATATATACAACTACGAAAGGGCCCCAATGTAGTAGGACCCTATGGACTACTACAACCCATCGCCGACGGGGTAAAACTCTTTATTAAAGAACCCGTACGTCCCTCTACGTCATCCCCATTTTTATTTTTAGCAACCCCAATTCTTGCACTCACCCTGGCCTTGACCCTATGAGCACCTATACCCATGCCCTACCCCGTGATTGACCTAAACCTAGGAGTTCTGTTTATTCTAGCCCTGTCAAGCCTCGCAGTCTATTCCGTTTTAGGGTCCGGATGAGCCTCGAACTCAAAATATGCACTAATTGGAGCCCTACGGGCAGTAGCTCAAACAATTTCCTACGAGGTAAGCCTCGGACTTATTTTACTATCAGTTATTATCTTCTCAGGAGGATATACTCTGCAAACATTTAACACAACCCAGGAAAGCATCTGGTTACTGGCCCCTGCTTGACCTCTAGCCGCAATATGATACATTTCAACGCTAGCAGAAACCAACCGAGCACCCTTTGACCTGACAGAGGGAGAATCAGAACTAGTATCGGGCTTCAACGTAGAGTATGCAGGGGGGCCCTTCGCCCTGTTCTTCCTAGCCGAATATGCAAATATTCTGTTAATAAATACCCTATCAGCCGTGTTATTTTTAGGGGCATCCCACTACCCGAATATTCCAGAATTAACAACCATCAGCCTCATAACCAAAGCCGCACTTCTATCTATTCTATTCCTATGGGTACGAGCCTCCTACCCACGGTTCCGATATGACCAGCTTATACACCTCGTGTGAAAGAATTTTTTGCCCCTAACACTAGCTCTCGTATTATGACACATTTCTCTACCAATTGCACTGGCAGGCCTCCCCCCTCAGCTATAATCAAGGAACTGTGCCCGAATGTCCAAGGACCACTTTGATAGAGTGGCTAATAGGGGTTGAAGTCCCCTCAGTTCTTAGAAAGAAGGGGGTCGAACCCATGCCCAAGAGATCAAAACTCTTAGTGCTTCCTCTACACCACTTTCTAGGATGGGGTCAGCTAATTAAGCTTTCGGGCCCATACCCCGGACATGACGGTTAAAGTCCCTCCTCCATCAATGAACCCCTACGTACTTATAATTCTGCTATCCAGCCTGGGACTGGGAACCACCCTGACCTTCGCCAGCTCCCACTGACTACTAGCCTGAATGGGCCTAGAAATTAATACCCTAGCAATTATTCCCTTAATAGCACAGCACCACCACCCTCGAGCAGTAGAAGCAACCACAAAATACTTCCTAATTCAAGCCACTGCGGCGGCAATAATTTTATTTGCGGGCACAACAAATGCTTGAATTTCAGGAGAATGGGATATAAACAACATATCGAGCCCCATCGCTGCCACAATAATTATAACTGCTCTGGCCCTTAAAATTGGACTAGCACCAATACACTTTTGAATACCAGAGGTCCTACAAGGCCTGGATCTTCTAACCGGCTTAATTTTATCAACCTGACAGAAACTAGCCCCCCTTGCTCTCATTATCCAAACAGCCCAGGCCATCGACCCCCTTCTGCTAACAACGCTAGGACTTATATCCACACTAGTAGGAGGATGAGGAGGATTAAACCAAACCCAGCTACGAAAGATCCTGGCCTACTCCTCCATCGCACACATAGGCTGAATGATTATTGTACTTCAGTACGCCCCCCAACTCACACTCATCGCACTAGGGACCTACATCTTCATAACCTCAGCAGCATTTCTTACCCTAAAATCAGCATCCGCCACGAAAATCAATACCCTAGCAATAGTTTGACCAAATAATCCAACCCTAACAACAACTACGGCCCTCGTGCTACTATCATTAGGCGGGCTCCCTCCACTAACAGGATTTATGCCAAAATGACTAATTCTACAAGAAATGGCAAAACAGGGCCTCCCCATCACCGCTACAATTATGGCCCTAGCAGCCCTCCTTAGCCTATACTTTTATCTTCGACTTTGTTATACAATGACGCTCACCATTTCCCCCAATACAACCAACTCACTTACTCCTTGACGGGCCCAGATGACTCAAAGCTCCGTGCCATTAGCCCTCTCCACTACCATCGCACTAGGCCTACTGCCTGTGACCCCAGCCATTCTTATATTGGTCACCTAGAGGCTTAGGATAGCATAAGACCAAGAGCCTTCAAAGCTCTAAGCAGAAGTGAAAATCTTCTAGCCCCTGATTAAGACCTACAAGACTCTATCTTGCATTTTTTAATTGCAAATCAAATGTTTTTATTAAACTAAGGCCTTTCTAGATGGGAAGGCCTCGATCCTACAAACTCTTAGTTAACAGCTAAGTGCTCAAACCAGCGAGCATCCATCTACTTTTCCCGCCTTATGGCCTAGTAGGGCGGGAAAAGCCCCGGCAGAGTATTAGTCTACGTCTTTGGATTTGCAATCCAACATGTTTCTTCACCACGGGGCTGTGATAGGGAGAGGACTCAAACCTCTGTCTTCGGGGCTACAACCCACCGCCTGAACACTCGGCCACCCTACCTGTGGCAATTACGCGCTGATTCTTTTCTACAAACCACAAAGACATTGGTACCCTTTATCTTGTATTTGGTGCCTGAGCCGGAATAGTAGGAACTGCTTTAAGCCTCCTCATTCGAGCTGAACTAAGTCAACCCGGGTCGCTCTTAGGAGATGACCAAATTTATAACGTAATCGTTACTGCCCACGCCTTTGTAATAATTTTCTTTATAGTAATACCAATTCTCATTGGAGGATTTGGAAACTGGCTTGTACCCCTAATAATCGGAGCCCCTGACATAGCATTCCCCCGAATAAATAATATAAGCTTCTGACTCCTCCCCCCATCATTCCTACTCCTGCTCGCCTCTTCTGGCGTTGAAGCCGGAGCCGGAACAGGATGAACAGTCTACCCCCCTCTAGCAGGCAATCTCGCCCACGCGGGGGCATCAGTAGACTTAACAATTTTTTCACTTCACCTGGCAGGTGTTTCATCAATTCTTGGGGCAATTAATTTTATTACCACAACCATCAACATAAAACCCCCAGCCATCTCCCAATATCAAACGCCTTTATTTGTTTGGGCCGTACTTGTGACAGCCGTGCTTCTTCTTCTCTCACTACCAGTCCTGGCTGCCGGAATTACAATGCTCCTTACAGACCGAAATCTTAACACCACATTCTTTGACCCGGCAGGAGGAGGAGACCCAATCCTTTATCAACACCTATTCTGATTCTTTGGCCACCCAGAAGTATATATTCTTATTTTACCCGGATTTGGCATTATCTCACACGTCGTAGCCTACTACTCAGGCAAAAAAGAACCATTTGGCTACATAGGAATAGTGTGGGCCATAATGGCTATTGGCCTCCTTGGCTTCATTGTCTGAGCCCATCACATATTTACTGTTGGGATAGACGTAGACACTCGTGCCTACTTTACATCCGCAACAATAATTATTGCCATCCCAACAGGAGTAAAAGTATTTAGCTGACTCGCCACACTTCATGGAGGCTCTATTAAATGAGAAACCCCAATGCTATGAGCCCTGGGGTTTATTTTCCTCTTTACAGTTGGTGGACTAACAGGAATTGTTCTGGCCAACTCATCCCTTGATATTGTTCTCCACGACACATACTATGTAGTTGCACATTTCCACTATGTACTGTCAATAGGTGCCGTATTCGCTATTATAGCAGCCTTTGTTCACTGATTCCCGCTATTTACAGGGTATACCCTAAACGACACCTGAACAAAAATTCACTTCGGGGTAATATTTATTGGTGTAAACCTCACATTCTTCCCACAACATTTCCTGGGGCTGGCAGGAATACCACGACGGTACTCCGACTACCCCGACGCCTATGCCCTGTGAAACACAGTATCATCTATTGGGTCCCTCATCTCTCTTGTAGCAGTAATTATGTTCCTGTTTATCCTTTGAGAAGCCTTTGCCGCCAAACGAGAAGTATCTTCAGTAGAACTAACTATAACAAACGTAGAGTGACTTCATGGCTGCCCTCCTCCCTACCACACATTTGAGGAGCCAGCATTTGTTCAAGTTCAATCAAATTAACGAGAAAGGGAGGAATTGAACCCCCATGTACTGGTTTCAAGCCAGTCACATAACCACTCTGTCACTTTCTTCTAAAGACATTAGTAAAATGCAAATTACACCACCTTGTCAAGGTGGAATTGCAGGTTAAATCCCTGTATGTCTTAAGCCTCTGGCTTAATGGCACATCCCACGCAACTAGGATTCCAAGACGCGGCATCACCCGTTATAGAAGAACTTCTTCACTTCCACGACCACGCACTAATAATTGTATTTTTAATTAGCACCCTAGTACTCTATATTATTGTTGCAATGGTCTCAACTAAACTTACTAACAAGTATATCTTGGACTCCCAAGAAATCGAAATTGTATGAACTATTTTACCAGCCGTAATCCTAGTTCTGATTGCCCTGCCCTCCCTCCGGATTCTATATCTTATAGACGAAATTAATGACCCCCATTTAACAATTAAAGCCATAGGACATCAGTGGTATTGAAGCTATGAATATACAGACTACGAAGACCTGGGCTTTGACTCCTATATAATTCCCACTCAAGATCTTTCACCCGGTCACTTCCGACTCCTGGAAACAGATCATCGTATAGTAGTTCCGATAGAATCACCAATCCGTGTTTTAGTGTCTGCTGAAGACGTACTACACTCCTGGGCCGTCCCATCCCTAGGTGTTAAAATAGACGCAGTTCCCGGGCGATTAAATCAAACTGCCTTTATTGCCTCGCGCCCCGGGGTATTCTACGGACAATGCTCTGAAATCTGCGGGGCAAATCACAGCTTTATACCTATTGTAGTAGAAGCCGTCCCTCTGGAGCACTTTGAGAGCTGATCCTCACTAATACTAGAAGACGCCTCACTAGAAAGCTAATTATTGGACAAAGCGTTGGCCTTTTAAGCCAAAGTTTGGTGACTACCGACCACCTCTAGTGAAATGCCCCAGCTGAACCCCAACCCCTGATTTGCTATTCTTGTGTTCTCATGAATTATTTTCCTCACCATCATCCCAACCAAAATCTTAAATCATACAACACCAAATGAACCGGCCCCAATAAATGAAGAAAAACACAAAACCGAGCCTTGAGACTGACCATGATAACGAGCTTTTTTGACCAATTCGCGAGCCCCTCTTTCCTAGGAATCCCCCTTATTGCCATTGCAATCGCACTGCCATGAATCCTCTTTCCAACTCCCCCCTCTCGATGGCTAAATAACCGACTTATTACACTCCAAACATGATTTATTAATCGATTTACCAACCAGCTTTTACTGCCCCTAAATGTAGGAGGACATAAATGAGCGTTGCTATTCGCCTCCCTAATGGTATTCCTTATTACAATTAATATATTAGGCCTTCTCCCCTACACCTTTACCCCCACCACACAACTATCATTAAACATAGGATTTGCAGTGCCACTATGACTCGCCACAGTAATTATTGGTATACGGAACCAACCGACAGTCGCTCTTGGTCACCTTCTACCCGAAGGAACCCCCATCCCCCTAATTCCTGTGCTAATCATTATCGAAACAATTAGTTTATTTATTCGACCCCTGGCCCTAGGAGTCCGACTTACGGCTAACTTAACTGCAGGCCACCTGCTAATTCAACTTATCGCTACAGCCGTATTTGTTCTTCTACCAATAATACCAACAGTAGCGATCTTAACTGGCGCCGTCCTCTTTCTCCTCACGCTCCTAGAAGTTGCAGTAGCAATAATTCAAGCCTATGTATTTGTTCTACTCCTAAGTCTTTATCTACAAGAGAACGTTTAATGGCACACCAAGCACATGCATATCATATGGTTGATCCTAGCCCATGACCACTAACCGGAGCCGTCGGTGCTTTACTAATAACATCCGGCCTAGCAATCTGGTTTCACTTCCACTCAATAACACTCATAACTCTTGGACTGGTTCTTCTACTCCTCACAATATACCAGTGATGACGAGACATCATCCGAGAGGGGACCTTCCAAGGCCACCACACACCCCCCGTCCAAAAGGGACTGCGCTATGGTATAATCCTATTTATTACCTCTGAAGTATTCTTTTTCCTCGGGTTCTTTTGGGCCTTCTATCACTCAAGCTTGGCACCAACACCCGAACTAGGAGGATGCTGACCCCCCACAGGAATTACCACATTAGACCCCTTCGAAGTGCCCCTTCTTAATACAGCCGTACTATTAGCATCAGGGGTGACAGTCACATGAGCCCACCACAGCATTATAGAAGGTGAACGAAAACAGGCCATTCAGTCCCTCACACTCACAATTTTATTAGGCCTGTACTTTACTGCCCTCCAGGCCATAGAATATTATGAAGCGCCCTTTACAATTGCAGACGGAGTCTACGGCTCCACATTCTTTGTTGCCACAGGATTCCACGGACTACATGTAATCATCGGATCAACCTTTCTAGCTGTTTGTCTTCTCCGCCAGATCCAATATCACTTTACATCTGAACACCACTTCGGTTTTGAAGCCGCTGCTTGATATTGACACTTTGTTGACGTAGTATGACTGTTCCTCTACGTATCCATCTATTGATGAGGCTCATATCTTTCTAGTATTCAAAGCTAGTACAAGTGACTTCCAATCATTTAGTCTTGGTTAAACCCCAAGGAAAGATAATGAATCTAATTACAACTATTCTTATTATTGCGATAGCCCTATCGTCAGTTTTGGCACTCGTGTCCTTCTGATTACCACAAATAAACCCAGACGCAGAAAAACTTTCCCCATACGAATGCGGGTTTGACCCCCTAGGCTCTGCCCGACTACCATTCTCCTTACGATTCTTTTTAGTAGCTATTTTATTCCTCCTGTTTGACCTAGAAATTGCCCTTCTTCTCCCCCTCCCCTGAGGGGACCAACTCCACAACCCCACAGGGACATTCTTCTGAGCAACCACAGTTTTAATCCTATTAACTTTAGGGTTAATTTATGAGTGAACTCAAGGCGGCCTAGAATGGGCGGAATAGGGTGTTAGTCCAAAGCAAGACCTCTGATTTCGGCTCAGAAGATTATGGTTTAAGTCCATGACCCCCTTATGACACCAATACATTTTAGCTTTAGCTCAGCATTTATTCTAGGACTAATAGGACTGGCATTTCATCGCACACACCTGCTCTCCGCACTTTTATGTCTGGAGGGAATAATATTGTCCCTATTTATTGCACTTGCCCTATGGACACTTCAATTCGAGTCAACAAGCTTCTCCACAGCCCCCATATTGCTACTAGCCTTCTCCGCCTGTGAAGCAAGTACAGGCCTTGCACTCCTGGTAGCCACAGCCCGGACTCACGGAACTGACCGGCTACAAAACCTTAATTTACTACAATGCTAAAAGTACTTATCCCCACCATTATATTATTCCCAACAATCTGGCTCACTTCCCCCAAATGGTTATGGACGGCCACCATTACACATAGTCTCTCAATCGCCCTCGTCAGCCTCTCCTGGTTAAAATGAACCTCAGAAACCGGGTGAACTGCATCCAACACATATATGGCCACAGACCCCCTATCAACACCCCTTCTAGTACTAACATGCTGACTTCTTCCACTAATAATTCTAGCCAGCCAAAACCACATTAACCCCGAACCAGTTAGCCGACAACGCATGTATATTACACTACTTGCCTCACTACAGACCTTCCTAATTATAGCATTTGGTGCCACAGAGATCATTATATTTTATATTATATTTGAAGCCACACTTATCCCGACCCTTATTATTATTACCCGGTGAGGTAACCAAACCGAACGCCTCAACGCCGGGACCTACTTCCTCTTTTATACGCTAGCAGGCTCCCTACCGCTTTTGGTCGCACTACTTCTCCTTCAACAATCCACAGGCACTCTTTCTATATTAACTATTCAATATTCCCAACCGCTTCTAGTAGACTCTTGAGGTCACAAAGTCTGGTGGGCCGGCTGCTTAATCGCCTTCCTAGTAAAAATACCACTGTACGGGGTCCACCTTTGACTCCCTAAAGCACATGTAGAAGCCCCCGTCGCAGGATCTATGGTGCTGGCAGCAGTACTACTAAAACTCGGGGGATATGGTATAATACGAATAATAGTTATACTAGATCCCCTGTCAAAAGAACTAGCGTACCCCTTTATTATCCTAGCACTATGAGGAATTATTATAACGGGATCAATTTGCCTACGACAAACAGACCTTAAATCCCTAATCGCCTATTCATCCGTAAGCCACATAGGACTCGTAGCAGGGGGTATTTTAATTCAAACCCCATGAGGGTTCTCAGGAGCAATTATTTTAATAATTGCCCACGGACTGGTATCTTCAATATTATTCTGCCTGGCCAACACAGCCTACGAGCGGACCCACAGCCGAACAATGATCCTTGCCCGCGGATTACAAATAATTTTCCCACTCACAGCAGTCTGATGATTTATTGCCAATCTCGCCAACCTAGCACTACCGCCACTCCCTAACCTAATAGGCGAGCTCATGATTATCTCAACTCTATTCAACTGATCCCCATGAACTATTGCACTTACAGGAGCCGGAACGCTAATTACCGCGGGCTATTCCCTCTATATATTTCTCATGTCTCAACGAGGCCCGACACCGAGCCATATTATGAAACTCCCCCCATTTCACACCCGAGAACACTTATTGATAGTACTTCATCTAATTCCGGTAATTCTCCTCGTAACAAAACCAGAACTCATATGAGGCTGGTGTTATTAGTAAGTATAGTTTAACTAAAATATTAGATTGTGATTCTAAAGACAGGAGTTAAAACCCCCTTACTCACCAAGGAAGGACAGAAATCAATAAGTACTGCTAATCCTTATGCACCGCGGTTAAAATCCGCGGCTTCCTCACGCTTCTGAAGGATAACAGCTCATCCATTGGTCTTAGGAACCAAAAACTCTTGGTGCAAATCCAAGTGGAAGCTATGAATTCAACCACTTTAATTATATCATCCTCACTCATTTTAGTCCTCACAATCCTTATGTTCCCCCTACTAACAACACTAAACCCAAAGCCTAAAAACCCAGAATGGGCTAACACATACGTTAAAACCGCCGTCAGCACTGCATTTTTCGTTAGCCTCTTACCACTTATAATTTTCCTAGACCAAGGAATAGAAAGCGTCACCACAAATTGACACTGAATAAATACACACATGTTTGATACAAATATTAGCTTCAAATTTGACCACTATTCCCTCATTTTCACCCCTATTGCCCTCTATGTTACCTGATCAATTCTAGAATTTGCACTCTGATACATACACTCTGACCCCAATATAAACCGATTCTTCAAATACCTCCTCTTATTTTTGGTAGCCATAATTACCCTTGTTACAGCCAACAATATATTTCAACTATTCATTGGTTGAGAGGGAGTCGGAATCATGTCATTTCTACTAATCGGATGGTGGTACGGACGGGCAGACGCTAATACAGCAGCCCTACAAGCCGTGATCTACAACCGGGTTGGAGATATTGGACTAATCTTAAGTATAGCCTGGTTTGCAATAAACCTTAATTCCTGAGAAATTCAACAAATCTTCTTCTTATCAAAAAACTTTGACATAACAATTCCTCTTATAGGACTAATCCTCGCAGCAACAGGAAAATCGGCCCAATTTGGCCTACATCCCTGGCTCCCTTCTGCCATGGAGGGCCCTACACCAGTATCTGCCCTACTCCACTCCAGTACTATGGTCGTTGCCGGAATCTTCCTATTAATTCGACTCCACCCCCTTATAGAAAACAACGGAACAGCACTGACAATCTGTCTTTGCCTGGGGGCCCTAACCACGCTATTCACAGCCACTTGCGCCCTCACCCAGAATGATATTAAAAAAATTGTAGCTTTCTCAACATCCAGCCAACTAGGACTAATAATGGTTACAATTGGACTAAACCAACCACAACTAGCATTCCTCCACATCTGCACCCATGCCTTCTTTAAAGCCATATTATTTTTATGCTCGGGATCAATTATCCACAGCCTAAATGATGAACAAGATATCCGAAAAATAGGAGGTCTTCACAACCTTATGCCTGCCACCTCAACATACCTAACAATTGGTAGCCTAGCACTAACGGGAACTCCATTTTTAGCCGGATTCTTCTCAAAAGATGCTATTATTGAAGCCCTAAACACCTCCCACCTCAACGCCTGAGCCCTCACCCTTACACTAATTGCCACCTCATTTACCGCTGTTTATAGCTTCCGAGTTGTATTCTTCGTAACCATAGGATCCCCCCGATTTATACCTTTATCCCCCATCAATGAAAATAATCCCCTAGTGATTAATCCAATCAAACGGCTTGCCTGAGGAAGTATTATTGCAGGACTTATTATTACATCCAACTTTCTACCCTCAAAAACACCCATTATAACAATACCCACCGCCCTTAAAATAGCAGCCCTAATAGTAACTATTATTGGACTCCTGGTAGCAATAGAACTCACAGCCATAACCAACAAGCAAGTTAAAATTACTCCTACAATTTCCCTACATAACTTCTCAAACATATTAGGCTATTTTCCAGCAATAATCCACCGCCTCCCCCCTAAACTTAACCTGGCCCTAGGACAATCAATTGCCACTAAACTAGACCAAACATGACTTGAAATTTCAGGACCAAAAGGACTAGCACTCACCCAAATAATAATATCAAAAATTACAAGTGATATTCAACGAGGAATAATTAAAACATACCTAACCATCTTTTTATTGACACTAACTCTGGCAGCCCTCCTAACCCTAATCTAAACGGCCCGAAGAGTCCCACGGCTCAAACCTCGGGTTAACTCTAACACTACTAATAATGTTAAAAGCAAGACTCAAGCACAAATAACCAGCATGCCCCCACCGAAAGAGTATATTACAGCCACCCCACCTACATCCCCACGCAGTATAGAAAACTCTTTCAACCCATCAATAATGACCAAAGAACCCTCATACCAGCCCCCTCAAAACACCCCAGCCGCTAAAACAACTCCTAATAAATAAACCAGCACGTAACCAGCCACAGACCGACTTCCCCAGGCTTCCGGAAAAGGCTCGGCAGCTAAAGCTGCTGAATAAGCAAACACTACAAGCATCCCCCCTAAATAGATTAAGAAAAGAACCAAAGACAAGAAAGACCCCCCACATCCAACTAAAATCCCGCACCCGACCCCCGCTGCTACTACCAACCCCAGAGCAGCAAAATAAGGCGTGGGATTAGAAGCAACAGCAATTAACCCCACAACTAAAGCCACCAATAACAAAAACATAAAATAGGTCATAATTCTTGCTCGGACTTTAACCGAGACCAGTGACTTGAAGAACCACCGTTGTAGTTCAACTACAAGAACTAATGGCAAGCCTACGAAAAACCCACCCCCTAATAAAAATTGCTAATGACGCATTAGTTGATTTACCAACACCATCTAACATTTCAGTGTGATGAAACTTCGGATCCCTCCTCGGACTATGCTTAATTACACAAATCCTCACGGGGCTATTCCTAGCCATGCACTATACCTCAGACATCTCAACCGCATTCTCATCAGTAACCCACATTTGTCGAGATGTTAACTATGGTTGACTTATCCGAAATATTCACGCCAACGGAGCATCATTCTTCTTTATCTGTATTTATATACACGTTGCACGAGGCCTATACTATGGATCCTACCTCTACAAAGAAACCTGAAACATCGGAGTAGTCCTCCTCCTCCTGGTCATAATGACAGCCTTTGTTGGATATGTCCTCCCCTGAGGACAAATGTCCTTTTGAGGGGCTACGGTAATTACGAACCTCTTATCAGCAGTCCCATACATAGGCGACACCCTAGTTCAATGAATTTGAGGCGGCTTTTCAGTAGATAATGCAACACTAACACGATTCTTCGCCTTCCACTTCCTGCTCCCATTTGTTATTGCCGGCGCAACCCTACTTCACCTTCTATTTCTACACGAAACAGGGTCAAACAACCCCGCCGGACTGAACTCCGACGCAGACAAAATTTCCTTTCATCCATACTTTTCTTACAAGGATCTTCTTGGATTTGTACTTATATTACTAGCTCTTACATCACTAGCTTTGTTCTCTCCTAATCTACTAGGGGACCCAGAAAATTTTACGCCCGCAAACCCCTTAGTCACACCACCACATATCAAGCCAGAATGATACTTCCTATTTGCCTACGCCATTCTGCGATCCATCCCTAACAAACTAGGAGGAGTCCTCGCACTACTATTCTCCATCCTAGTCCTCCTAGTAGTTCCAATCCTGCATACTTCAAAACAGCGAGGACTAACATTCCGCCCGCTTACCCAGTTTTTATTCTGGACCCTAGTAGCAGATATGGCCATTTTAACATGAATTGGGGGCATACCAGTAGAACACCCATACGTTATTATTGGCCAAATTGCATCAGTCCTATACTTTGCTCTCTTCCTAATCCTCCTTCCACTAGCCGGATGGTTAGAGAACAAAGCACTAAAATGAGCTTGCCCTAGTAGCTTAGTCTGAAAGCATCGGTCTTGTAATCCGAAGATCGGAGGTTAAAATCCCCCCTAGCGCCCAGAAGAGAGAGATTTTAACTCCCACCCCTGGCTCCCAAAGCCAGAATTCTAAACTAAACTATCTTCTGATAGTAACCTATATGGTTTATATACATAATATGTATATATTACATATATGTAATAGTACATATATGTATTATCACCATTAATTTATTTTAACCCCAAAGCAGGTACTAACGTCTAAGACGTTCATAAAGCAAATTATTAAACTCACAAGTAATTTATTTTAAACTGGAAAAATAGATTTATCTACCTAGGAAATGGACCTCAGATTCTTTCTCCGGAAGAACAACTAGGATTTCCCGACACTATATTAATGTAGTAAGAGACCACCAACCAGTATACATTAATGCATATTGTTAATGATAGAACCAGGGACACAAATTGTAGGTGTGGTATAACTGAACTATTCCTTGCATTTGGCTTCAATCTCACGTACATGGCTGCGACTTCCATCCTCGGATAATTATACTGGCATCCGGTTAAATGGTGTAATTACATACTCCTCGTTACCCAACATGCCGGGCGTTCTTTTATATGCATAGGGTTCTCTTTTTTGGTTGCCTTTCACTTTGCATCTCACAGTGCAGGCTCAACAGATTATCAAGGTAGTACATTCCCCTTGCTTACATACGAAGTGAGTCAATCATTGAAAGACATAACTTAAGAATAACATATATAGAATTCAAGTGCATAACATATACATCTATTCTTCAACTTATCCTTATCTATATGCCCCCCTTTTTGGTTTTTGAGCGACAAACCCCCTTACCCCCTACGCTCAGCAAATCCTGTTATCCTTGTCAAACCCCAAAACCAAGGAAGGTTCGAGAACGTGCAGCCTAGCAAGTTGAAATATGGGCTAGCTATCCGCATTATATATATATACATGCATATCGCATAACTTATTATGCAAAATTTGTCCATTACATTAGCCTAAAAACCCCTATAATAATTTTAGGGCAATTTCTCAATGCTAATAATTCCAACATTTTATAAC